AATCCCTTTTTTTTTTTGAAAGGAATACTTTTGAACTCGTAAGGGATTTACTTGTTGATATATTGTTCTATTCGATCTTTTAGGTCCCTACTCACCTCGATGGTTATGCCGTGATGTCCCTTGAAGCATATATGCGATGGATAAACTCCTGTAACCATGCTATATTTGCTTACTTGAACAGAATCTCTCTCTAAAAAAAAATAGAATGGCAAATTCCACAAAAAAGTTTTTTTTTCACGAGGTATAACTAGCAATTCTTTTTTATCTATTACAGAATCGACCATGGATCAATTCCCCTTTCATTTGGAAGTATTGAGAATACACCCATAATTCTGAGCTTCATGTTACTCGTCCCAATATACATGTCAAACTAGGGGCATCCCAATCAGATTGAATGGGATGACAGTTTCTCAGTCCGAATCTGTAAAATGATAATTTCGATCAAATCACACATCGCAGTATACTAGGCCTTCTAATTCCTTAAGTGGTTTATCTAAAAGATTCGCGATATAACTAGGAAGGCGTTTCAAATACCACACATGAGTCACTGGACATGCGAGTTTTATGTATCCCATTTGATATCTTCGTACACGAGAATCAACAAATTCGACTCCGCATTGTTCACAAAATTTTTGGTCTTCCTTTTCAGCTCCGATCACTCGATAATTTCCACAAGCACAAATTCCACTTTTTATAGGTCCAAAGATTCTTTCACAAAACAATCCGTCTTTTTCTGGTTTATTGGTTTTGTAATGAAAAGTGTAGGGTTTTGTTACCTCTCCAACTACCTCCCCATTAGGTAGAATTTTGTTAGCCCAAGCACTTATTTGTTGAGGAGAAACTGGTCCAATTCGAAGTTGTTGATGTTTATACCGGTCAATCATAGAATAGAAATTCTGATTCATTCAGATCAAGCTTCCTTCCTATTAATCTGGAAGTTTTTCTCAGATACAAGGAAATGATTCAGTTCCAGAGCCAAAGATCGTAGTTCTCGAACAAGCAATCGAAAAGATTCTGGAGCATCTTCCGGATTAGATATTGTTCCTCCAATAATCGTAGTCCCAAGTACTTCCTGACGAGCTCTAATATGATCAGATTTATAAGTAAGCATTTCTTGTAAAATATGAGCAACACCAAATCCCTCTAAAGCCCAAACTTCCATTTCTCCCACTCGTTGTCCCCCCTGTTTGGCCCTTCCTCTAAGGGGTTGTTGTGTAACAAGTGCGTAATGTCCACTGGAACGTCCATGTATTTTATCATCAACTTGATGAATTAATTTAAGTATATAGGACTTTCCTATTAGAACAGGTTGTTCAAAAGGATCTCCAGTTCTTCCATCAAATATTTTACTTTTTCCCGGATATTCGGGTTCAAATACCCATGGATTTTTTGTTTGCTTACTGGCTTCATATAATTCCGAAAACACTAGTTTTCTCGAAGCCTCTTGCTCGTATCTCTCATCAAAGGGGGCTATTCTATAATGTCTATTTAAAAGATCTCCCGCTAACCCGAGCGAACATTCAAATATCTGTCCCACATTCATTCGTGAGGGTACTCCTAAGGGGTTGAAAACCATATCAACCGGTGTTCCATCTTGTAAATAGGGCATATCTTGTCTAGGCAAAATTTTTGAAATAATACCCTTATTCCCATGTCTTCCAGCCACTTTATCACCCACTTTAATTTCACGTTTCTGTGAAATATATACACGAATAATTTCTGGGTGATAATTGGAACCCCCCTTTTTTTGGATCCATCTCACATCAATAACTCGACCCCTTCCGCCTATAGGTAATTTTAGAGAAGTTTCCTTTGCAGTGGATACCTGAATGCCAAGTATGGCTCGTAATAATCTATCCTCTGGAGCATACGACGACTCGTTCGCTGTCTGAGGCGTCAATTTACCTACTAAAATATCACCTGTTTCCACCCAAGATCCCAGCATCACGATTCCATTTCTGTCTAAATTGCGGAGTAAATGAGCCTCTAAATGTGGTATTTCGTTAGTAATTCTTTCAGGTCCCTGACTTGTCATATGGGTTTGAATTTCATATTTTCGGATGTGAAAAGAAGTATAAATATCACTATATACCAAACGCTCACTAATGAGTACCGCATCTTCAAAATTGTAGCCTTCCCATGGCATATAAGCTACTAATACATTTTTTCCCAAAGCGAGTTCTCCACCAACGGTAGCCGCACCGTCCGCTAAAATTTGTCCCTTTTTAATGTATTTACCCCGCGGAACCCGAGGTTTTTGATGCATACAAGTATTTTTGTTGGAACGTTGATACATAACTAATGGAATATTTATAGTGTTTCCATTACCTGAGAAAACAATTTGGTGAGTATCAGTAGAAATGACCTTTCCTTCGTGTTCGGCTATAATTGAAACCCCCGAATCTAGAGCCGCTTGGCGTTCCAGTCCGGTTCCAACAATGCACTTCTCGGACCGAGAAAGCGGAACTGCTTGACGCTGCATATTAGAACTCATTAAAGCCCTATTCGCATCATTATGCTCGATAAAAGGAATGAGGGAGGCTCCAATAGAAAAATATTGGAAGGGAAAAATGCTTCGAAGATGAACCTGCTCCCATGCAATAGTCAGGAATTCTTGACGGTATCGAGCCGGAACAACCTGTTCTTCCTGAATACCCCGATTCAAGGCCAAAGAATTTCCTGCCGCTACCATATAATATTCATCTCTACTTGGGGATAAATAAACCATCTGTGCCTCTTTTTCTTTTGATCTTTCAGATATTTCATAAAATGGACTCTCTATAGATCCCCAATGCCCAATCCTCACATGAATAGCTAAGGATCCTATAAGTCCAACATTGATTCCTTCGGAGGTGTCGATTGGGCAAATCCGTCCATAGTGACTAGGATGGATATCTCGTATCCGAAAACTAGCAGTTCGCCCCGTCACCCCTCCAGGACCTAAATAACTCAATTTTCGCCCATGAACAATTTGTGTCAATGGATTTGTTCGATCCAAAACTTGAGATAAAGGGTGTAGGCCGAAAAATGATTCATAAGTGGTTGTTAATGAAGTTGAAGTTACCAAATTTTGAGGAGTTGGTATCAATTTATGCCTGATTGCTCCAGATATAGTTCCTCGAACCGCATTTTCTAAACGAACAAGAGCCAATCCAAATTGATCCTGCAGCAGATCTGCTACAGAACGAATACGTTTATTTTTCAAGTGATTCATATCGTCAAGCGTACCCATTCCAAATTTCATTCCGATCAAATGATCCGCAGCAGCCAATACATCTCGCGGTAACAAAAATGTATTGTTCTGAGGTATATCAAGATTCAATCTCCGGTTGATATTTCGCCGACCAATTCTTCCTAATTCACATCTTTGTTGAAAAAATTTTTTTTGTAATTCCTTACACAAGGACTCAGAAAATACCGGATCCCCACCTACACAAGCAAATTGTTGATAAAACTCCAGAATGGCATTTTCTTTTGACCCGATCTTTTTTTTTTCCTTATCATTCGGGAAAGACAAGAAAATTTCAGGATAACAAACATTATCTAGAATTTCTTTTAGATTCAAACCCATAGCTGATGATAGAACTAGAATAGATATTTTTTGTTTCCTACTCACACGGGCCCATATCCTTGCTTTTCTATCAATTTCTAATTCTGATCTTCCTCCCCAATCCGATATTATGGTGCTGGTATAGACAGACATTCCGTTATGGTCCAATTCTGAACGGTAGTAAATGCCGGGACTTTGCAATATTTGATTAATCACAATTCTGTAAATTCCATTTACTATAAAGGTTCCCAGGGAATTCATTAGAGGAATGTTTCCAATAAATACTGTTTGTTTTTTCATATCTCTATCGGTTTTCCAAATTAATCCCGCAAGTACATATAATTCAGAAGAATACGTGAGCGATTCATACACAGCATCTCTTTCTTTTATCAAGGGTTCTGCTAATTGATATGTTTCCACAAATAATTTAAATTCAATTTCTTGATCTGTATCTTCAATTTTTGGAAACTTATAAAATTCTTCCATTAAGCCCTGATTAATAAACCTACAAAATCCCTCAAATTGAATCTGACTAAATCCAGGTATTGTGAACATCCCCTCATTTTCATCCCGGAGCATTTTAATCTTAAGTTTCCTGTTTATCGAAAAATCCCATTATTGGCTCACCTTTTCATCGATCCATATGGATCGATCTAGCAATAATGGAATATATATTCTGTTTACTGAATTACATAAAATTTTAGACAACTCCATATATGTATTTCACATATATGTATTTCATATGTATGTATGAACGGAGATGAGAATGAGAGGGTGAATAAAACAAAGAGAATTTTCGGCGCAAATTAGATTCGAATTTGCGAAAGATACAAATGGAAATAAATTGAGAAATTCCTGGAAAAAATTATGCCACTTAGTAGACTTGACTTATGAAGTCTTGTATGGAATATCAAAATTGACCCAATTTCTACTTATTATTTATGATATTACGATCAGATTGAGTACCAAAAGTAGATTCGGGATTTAATTGACTCTCCAGGAATGAGATAAAGACGGAATAATCAGGAGCAGTATAGAGTTTGTTTTGATTTTAACACTTCATACTCAACAAATGATTAGCGGATCTTTTTTTTTATAGCAGAATTCATAGAATATGATTGAAGTGCATAATAGGAGTAAGTTGTATTTATTAAGTACATGCCAATATAGTTATCTAGCTATCCGTATATTTCATCTTTTATTATAGTTTAATTCCACTTGGGGCAACACAGGTCGTGCCATATCATAATTGCTCTTTTCTATTCAATGAAAAATTAAAGCACGATCATTCTATTCTCTATCGAAATACATAGAGAAGATACCTGACCCGGTATCTGTAATTTCTGTTCTGGGGTTTACATATATTTACATATATACATAATTGTTGTTATAATTGAAAAAAAAAAGATTGATTATTCAAATTATTGAATAATTATTGAATTTGTTGAAATTGAATGAAATTTTTGTTATTGAATTTGAATATATATTTATATATATGTTTATTTATATATATATGTTATATATATATATTTATATTTTATTTATATATATATATTTATATTTTATATATATATATATTTCATATTTATATATATTTATAATATAATTATATATTTATAATATATATTTTATATATTTTTAATTTATATTTTATATATTTTTTTATATTTTATTTTATATATATTAATATATTTATTTATATATATTAATATATTTATATAATATATTTATAATATTTTAATATAATATAAATAATATAAATATTTTTTTTTTTTTTTTAGAATTAGAATTTTTTTTATTATATTTATATAATTTAATTTCATATTATAATATTAATATTTTATTATTATTATATATTATTATATTATTTTGTATTATAATATAATTTATTTTGTATAATTGATTTTGATTATATATTTTGATTTTTTATATATTTTCTATTTTTTTATTGAATTTGGATATTGATTAGTACTAAATTAGTAATAAATTTGATTTTCTTTATCATTAAATTAAAGATAGATAAAGAAATACAATTTCAAATTTCAAAATCGTTCATTAATTCAAAGTTAATAGTATAGTTAATGGTTCAATTTGCCCTGAATTTTTCAGTCATAAACCCATTTCTTTTTTCTCTTTTGACTCTTTTTGTTTTTGAAAAGAAAGGAAAAGTTTCTAAATGGTATAAATATGTATAAAGATACAATCAATTGAAGAAAATGATCTCAATTAGGTCCAAAAAAAAAGAGGAATTATTCTTTAGAAAAGGAAAGGATAAGTACAACGGAATTCAGGATCAAAATTAAATAGGAAAGAAACAAACGGTTCAGTCAGTAATCCCCCCAAAATTAGGAAAAATTTAGAAATAAGTATAATATAATTTTTAATTTCTATCCATTTTTATTGTTTTGGCGACATGGCCAAGTGGTAAGGCGGGGGACTGCAAATCCTTTATCCCCAGTTCAAATCTGGGTGTCGCCTGATCAAAAAACTCGAGATTTCCTATCCTGCTGATCTAAACCCCAATCGGCGAACCCGACAGAAACAGAGGTAAAGGCCTAGGCTTTGTCAATACTTGATTTTAAGAATGATCCATAGGTTCTAGAAAGGACTCTCTATTTTTGCTTCTAGGATTCAAAATGGATGATAGGAAAGACTATCAAATCTTCCTAATTTTATTACTTACTCTACACTACTAAGGTAGTTAGTGTTTACTGATTCAGTATAGAATTGGATTGGATAGGCTGATGAGAAATCAATTTATAAGTTGTGTAAAGGAATGAATAGAGATACTCTGTCTCCAAATTCACAAGAAATTCTCAGCGCTCAATCAACCAATCCATATTGATTGGTTGGTTGGCCTTATAGAGATAGAATAAAGGTTCCCATTTTTCTTTCAGGAGATTACAAAAAAAAATGTAATATCGCATGGCATTTCAAATTCTTTCACAGAAAGAGAAACCGTAAGGCTTAGAGAGAATATAGGTATAGAATAGATAGTTATCCGCCTTGATAGTATATTTTTATGTATGTTTTTTTTTTATGTTATGAAAAAAAGTCAACAAACAGTGAGCCTTACTATTCCTACATGTTTTATTTTATTAGGATAGGAGCATTCACTTGATATTCCCAAAGCATGTATATCGTATTTGTGCCTAATCTTTACTGATTCTACCAGCCCAGCCAGAAATACCATAATATAGGAACTTGTTATGACTGGATTTTGGGGATTGCTTCATCAACAGCCTTAAGTCATGATTCCATTTTGACTCTACACCATTGATTCCACTATGATTAGTGATCAATAATGGAATCATTCTTTCATTTCATAAGGATAGGAGACATAATTCACATGGATATAGTAAGTCTCGCTTGGGCTGCTTTAATGGTAGTCTTTACATTTTCCCTTTCACTCGTAGTATGGGGAAGGAGTGGACTTTAGAAGTACTATTAATTGAGTAATCGAATTGTATCAATTGTTTAATTGATTGTTGTTTTATTTTACGAACTGTTTAAAAAAAAAAATGCCTCTGTTTTCAAATTCTACTGTAATACAGTAAAATATGAATAAGAAAATACACTAATGAATAATAACCATTCGAGCAAACAATGAATGATTACCATAGTTGTATTTCGAAACTCAAATCAACAGAATACATATGATAGGATTTTTTCCGCCCCAAGTTCTTTCTATTCTATTTTGATTTGATGAACCGGTTCTTACCAGAATTACAGATATTACAATAAAAAACAAGCAACCTTTCTTTTTTCCTTTATTTGTTTCCCCCTCTTTCTTTACTTTTACACTTTTACTGTTCCAAGAGAAAGTTGTTCTGCTATTACAGCGATACATACTTTCTACTGCAAGCTCTTAGTAGTTGTCCAAACAAAACAGGTCCTACGCATAAAAAATCTTGCTTGCGTTGAGCGATCTATATATCATACATTTAACATTTTAGACTTCTAGAAATTTTATTTATTTTTTTTTAGGCTTTATCGACTCATCTAATGTCATATTTAAGCATGACAAATCAACGAATCTACTACCCCTTTTCCAGATCCGAAGAAGTTACCATAGAACTTCATGGACCATCTGTTTATAGCTCAATCGATGACTTCTTTGGAATGGTAAAAAAAAAAAAGAAAAAGGATTCCTTGGTTTTCTTTTCTTTTATATAATTTTATATAAAATAGATACCCATACTTTTCTTCCTACATTGATTGTTTTGATCTATCTCGGGATCCTTATTTAATTAAAATTATAAGAAGCCTAGAAATTAGGATAGAACAGTTGACCTTCAATTAAATTATTATTTATTTCGGATTGATCAATCATATAAATGGATGTTGCGACGAAAATAAATATAAATAAATATAAATAGAATTAGAGTGCTTTTTTACATATTTTATTTATATTTACTTTACATAAATAATTGTACAGACGTATTGGAAATTGATCTATGTTATCAAGCCTATATCTGTATCAAAATTTCTATAATAATAGATAGTCTACAATACTAGATAGTGTGGTAGAAAGATATATATTTAAATTATATAGTTTAGTTCTTTCTACCATACTATCTCAGATACTGTCGATTCCAGTCCGATCATTTCATTTAAGACTTGGAGTTTAAATCCTTTTCTTCAATCATTGATAAGAAGTCAAAATATCAGTCAACTTAATCATTTTGACTGACTGTTTTTACATAGATGATAAGTAAAAAAGCAGTAGGAACTAGAATAAACAATGCAGTAGCAATAAATGCGAGAATATTTACTTCCATAATCTTATTGTTTTTTTTTCTTCGCAATAACTCGGGATCTAATCCCATAGAGATGAGAAATTTGACTGCTGTAAATTAAATGGGATGAATTGAATCCTAATGATACTGAATCGGATCAATGTTATGAATAACAATATCTAATCTATCAAATCGACTCATCGTCGAGAATTGAATAGTATAACATAGGAAGATCTTTTATCCATACCAAGTCAAAATGGGATTTCTGATCCGATAAAGAATCCTACTGAATTTCTCATCCTTTTCCACTCTTTTCTATAAACAGCCCTCTTCTTTATACAATATCTTTCCTTAGACTTATACAAATTATCTGATGAGATATCATATGACCGATATTCTATTGGCTATAGACCCAAGTAGTATAGTAGAAGTGCAATAGAAAAAATGTCGCGTTGAACTCTAAGCTAAGCTTTTTTTATGAATCGATATCGGATCGTCGGATCCTAGTTCGGGACTGACGGGGCTCGAACCCGCAGCTTCCGCCTTGACAGGGCGGTGCTCTGACCAATTGAACTACAATCCCAACAGGATGTACAGCATACATATTCTTGTGATATCATAAGAGCATTCTATTTGCTGTGTTGTAACATAGACACGAATGATATACGGATATCTACATAGAATAGATATGGACTATACTCTATCTAGTAATAGAGTAAGAGTAGCACGGTTTAACTAGTAATCCTGTGATTCTTTTTATTGCTACAAGATTGATTATCAACCTTTCAATGAGAAAAAACAACAAAAATGCAACTCTTTTCTTTATTCTTCCATATTGGGCATTTCTGGAAAATAAATTGGTTATATCATACTCAAAAGAAAGCGGCGAATTTTTGGGCCGAGCTGGATTTGAACCAGCGTAGACATATTGTCAACGAATTTACAGTCCGTCCCCATTAACCGCTCGGGCATCGACCCAGGAAGAATCAATTCAATTATAATTATATAAATTATAAATATAAATTATAATTAAATTAATTATATTATATATCAATTATATCATATATCAATAATTATATCATATATCAATTATATTATATATCATATATAATATATAAAATAATATTATATATATATATATATATATAATATTATATATATGGTATGGATATGGGTTTTTTGATAATTGATAATCCACGATCAACTTACTTTCGCAGTACCCTACCCCCAGGGGAAGTCGAATCCCCGCTGCCTCCTTGAAAGAGAGATGTCCTGAACCGCTAGACGATAGGGGCATACCCGCCCGACCACCACCAGACTATGATCATAGTATCATCAGTTTTTCGGAATTGTCAATACAAAAAAAATATATAAATAATATAATAACGTAATGGTATGATTAGATCCGAAAGACCTTTCCCACTTTCACGATTCTATATAATTAGAATTTTAAATAATTAGAATTAGAATTTTAAAAAATTTTTTATGGTTCCTAAATGCCCCATTATCCCATTAAATTAGTTATATACATTACATTCATTATATACATTAAATTATCTATTTTATTAGAAATAATAATAATAAATATTAGAAAATTGCATTTATAAAATAAAAATAAAATAGATAAACCAAAGAAGTATAGTATTCTTTTAGTTCAAGTAGTGATTGGTCTAACAGAAAAAGGATAGAAGTTTCATTTATTCAATTTGCA